TAAGAACAAACAAAAAAAAAACAACTTAAATAATGAGTTTATAAAGAGAATTGAGGCTCTAGACACGGGATTTCTTTTTCGAGATATACTCGAAAAAAGGACTAGGGTTTGTACTGATAAAACTAAAAAAACCTGCCTACCAAAAAAGTATGATCCTTTTTTGAATGGGCCCGGCCGTGGAAGCATCAAAAGATTGAATAATAGTTGTGGAAGACTCGAAGCTGAAACTGATCTACCTAGTGAAAGCGAAATGAATGCAATGCTTGAAGGTAAGGAAACGAAGAAGGATGTAATGCGTAGAATTCGTAAACAGCAATTTTTTAAAAGAAGAAAGAATGAAATTCGTCAATATATATTTGATAAAAGAAAAAACATTGATGAACTTCGTAAATTTATATCTGGTAAAATAAAAGCAATTCGTCAATTTATATTTCGTAAAAGAAAAAACAATGCAATTCGTAAATCTCGTGGAAGAAAAAATAATGCAACTTTAAAATCTCGTAAAAGAAAAAACAATGCAATTCGTAAATCTCGTGGAAGAAAAAATAATGCAACTTCTAAATCTCGTGGAAGAAAAAATAATGCAATTCGTAAATCTCGTGGAAGAATCGAGGTTGGAAATTCTCAATCTAAAATGATCCAAAGCCTTGTTCTAAATCGAATTTATGATACCCTTATTCCAGGTTTCCTTTTAGATTCCCCAAACTATGGACAGGGACTGTTAGCGATACTAAAAAGAAAAACACAAAAACTAAGAGCAGAAAAAAAATTATATTATAATCCTTTGGAAAAATTGTTTTCTAATCCTGTGAAAAAAGGGTGGGAAAGAATTGATTGGGAACAGCTAAAAAACAAAAGGATAGATACTCAAATCAAATATTCTAAGGGAAAACTGCTTTTTCACCGAGAAATCTTTCACAGAGTCCCTCGTTGGATATACAAATTATTCACCGACATATACCAAGATGCGCAAACATACGCTGATGGCCATCGGGAAGAGTATGAGGTTAAATCAGCAAAATATAAAAGCGTTCTTTTTTTTTGTCCTCCGACTGCGGTGATGAAAAAGATTACCAAAGGTACTCAAGACAAGAAGACGGATAGTGAGGAGACTAATACTCAAGATAATAATGCGGATATTGAGAATATTTATGCTAATAAGAGTGCTATTCTTGATACACTGAATACTCCTGAGCGTGAGATGGAGGACCTTTATCAATACAGATATACGAGCGCTGGAAAGTTTCAGCCCGGGGTAATCAAAGGTTCTATGCGCGCCCAAAGGCGTAAAAACTTTGTTGTAAGAAAGATTGAAAGCCGGCCGCGTTCCCCTCTTTTTTTCCGCTTCGTAAAAAGTAGATGGTCTATTTATTTCGGGTTCATGAACCCGAAGGTCCTTGTTTTGAAAATCCAAAATTTGATGCATAGGTTGGGGTTTGGAAGCAAAAGAAGCAAAACTTTGATGCATAGGTTGGGGTTTGGAAGCAAAAGAATCCAAAATTTGATGAAGACGTTGGGGTTTGTAAGCAAAAGAATCCAAAATTTGATGCATAGGTTGGGGTTTGGAAGCAAAAGAAGCAAAACTTTGATGCATAGGTTGGGGTTTGGAAGCAAAAGAAGCAAAAAAAAAGGGGGCCTTTTCACTCTTAACGAACGTAACAAAGAACAAACAAAAACAGACGAAAAAGACGAAAAAGACGAAAAAGAAAGGAAAGCCAGGAAAGAAAGGAAAGCCAGGAAAGAAAGGAAAGAAGGGAAAGAAAGGAAAGCCAGGAAAGAAAGGAAAGAAGGGAAAGAAAGGAAAGCCAGGAAAGAAAGGAAAGCCAGGAAAGAAAGGAAAGCCAGGAAAGCCAGGAAAGCCAGGAAAGAAAGGAAAGCCAGGAAAGAAAGGAAAGAAAGGAAAACACGCGCCAAATTCACAGCCAAACCCACGCACGTCAAACCCATAAACGAGCAAGAATACACTACCTTCGAACAAAATTTGGTACAGTGGGAGGCAGCGGAAGAATGGGATGAGATGGTAGACTATGGGCTCGGAGTAAGAGCTTGTATAGTATTTTTTAACTCATTTTTTAGAAAATATATTTCATTGCCTTCAGTGATAATAGCTAAAACTATTGGCCGTTTCTTATTATTGCAAAAGACCGAGTGGTCTGAGGATTTCGAGGACTGGAAGAAAGAGATTCATGTTAGATGCAACCAGGACGGTGGTACTATACCCCCCGGAGAATTTCCGGAGAATTGGTTGGAAGAAGGTCTTCAGGTCAAAATTATATCTCCTTTTTATTTGAAACCTTGGCGCACAGAGGCTGATAGAGGCGTGGACAATACCGATTCTGCTTTTATAAGGGCTTTCTGGGGACTATCTGACTATCCTATGGGTCATACCCGATACGACCCTTCCTTTGAGATTTTTTGGACGCCCATTTTAAAAGAACTAAATGATATACGTGCAAAATTATTGAGAAAACAAAAAATGAAAAAGACCGATTTTTTAGTTATAAGAAAATTTATGAAGAAGTTCAATAAAACAATCAAAAAAAAAATTGTTCGAGTTCTAAAAGGCTCAAAAGAAAGCATAAAATGGTTTATCAAAACGGTTATAGTTCTAAAAAGAAAAATAGACGAACTTTTCAAAAAAATAAAAGAAACTATAAAAGAAAAAATAAAAGAAACTATAAAAGAAAATAGAATATTGAGAGGAGTATATGAATCGGGTGAAACTAAAAAAGAAAAAGATTCTATAATCAACAATGAGATAATTCATGAATCATTTAGTCAAATTCGATCTACAGCTTTGACAAATTCAGAAGAAAAAATCCAAAATTTGATTAATAGAACAAGCACAATCAAAAAAAAAATAGAAATAATTAAAAAAGAAAAAAAAAATGTAGAATCACCAAAAAATATTTGGACAATTGTAAAAAGAAGAAATGTTCGATTAATAAGTAAATTGCATTATTTTCAAAAATTGTTCATTGAAAAAATATACAAAATATACCTAGATATCTTTCTATGGATCATTAATATTTGTAGAATCAATTTCACAAAAAAAATTTTTGATAAAGACATTTACAATACTGAAACAAATGAAAAAAGAATTACCTTTAGGAGGGCGTCACCTCCTTTTCTTAAATTTTTTTCTTCCTTACCAGATTTATCTTCCCTGTCACAAGCATATGTATTTTACAAATTATCACAAACCCAAGTTAGTGATAAGTTAAGATCTGTTCTTCAATATCGCGGAACATCTTTTTTTGTTAAGACTGCAATAAAGGATTCTTTTGAAAGACAAGGAATATTTCATTCCGAATTAAAGCATAAGAAACTTCGAGATTTTGGAACGAATCCATGGAAAAACTGGTTAAGAGGTCATTATCAATACAATTTCTCTCAGATTATATGGTCTCTATTAATCCCACAAAAATGGCGAAATGGAGTCAACCAACGCCATACGCCTCAAAATAAAGATTTAAATAAAGGAGATTCATATGAAAAAGACCAATTACTTCATTACAAAAAACAAAATGATTCTGAAGTATATTCATTAACAAATCAAAAAAATAAGTTGGAAAAAAACTATAGATATGATCTTTTAGCATATCAATTTCTTTGTTCTGAAACTAAGAAGGACTCCTCTATTTATAAATTGCCATTACAAGTAAATAAGAAACAAGAGATCTCTTATAATTACACCACACAGAAAGACAAATTATTTGATATACCGGAGGAGATTTTTATCAAACATTATCTAGACAAGAATTATCTAGACAAGGGCTTTGGAAATAGAAAATCTTTAGATTTTGATTGTAAGATTCTCAAATTTGAGGCTGAGGCCTGGATGAAGATCGATCCTAACCATAATACAAATACGAAGGTTGGGACTAATAATTCTCAAATAATTGAGAATAGAGGTCTTATTTATGATAGTCTTTCTTCGGATCCAGAAATCCAAGAGCTCAATCACAAAAAACACAAAAAAAGCTTTTTTGATTGGATGGGAATGAATGAAGAACAACCCACTGAGAAAGATTGGTTCGTCCGAGAAGTTATGCTACCTCTGGAGACATATAAAATGAACCCGTGGGTTAGACCAATCAAATTACTTCTTTCAAATTGCAAAGGAAAAGAAATTGTTAGTGAAGAAGAAGAACTTGTTAGGAAAGAAAAAGGAACTGTTAGGAAAGAAAAAGGAACTCTTAGTAAACAAAAAGAAATTGTTAGGAAAGAAAAAGAACTTGTTAGTAAAGCAAAAGAAATTGTTAGTAAAAAAAAAGAACTTGTTAGTAAAGCAAAAGACATTTTTAGGAAAGAAAAAGCCATTGTTAGGAAAGAAGAAGAACTTGTTAGGAAAGCAAAAGAAATTGTTAGGAAAGCAAAAGAAAATGTTAGTAAAGGAAAAGAAAATGTTAGTCAAGACGAAGAAAATGTTAGTAAACAAAAAGAACTTGTTAGTAAAGCAAAAGAAATTGTTAGGAAAGAAAAAGAACTTGTTAGTAAAGCAAAAGAAATTGTTAGGAAAGAAAAAGACATTGTTAAAGAAAATGTTAGGAAAGGAAAAGAAAATGTTAGGACAGGAAAAGACATTGTTAAAGAAAATGTTAGGAAAGGAAAAGAAAATGTTAGGAAAGGAAAAGAAAATGTTAGGAAAGAAAAAGGAACTGTTAGGAAAGAAGAAGAAAATGTTAGGAAAGAAAAAGGAACTGTTATTAAAAACATCGAAGAAGTTATTACAGAACATTATGAAAAACGGTTCATGAAAAAAGAAAAACAATACCGGAGTCGCCCGAAGACGAGAGTAGGTTTGGTTACCTATGAGCACCTGTATGCGAATTTCGACCAGGCCCTTCGGAAGTCGTCGACGATGAGGAAACCTTTCAAGTTCTATTCTATCTTTAAAAACATAAAAAATGCGGCAAGAAAAAGAAGAATGGGTTTGCTCTATTTTGCAATGGGCAATCTGAGGCCGGGGAACCTAGTAGCCGCGAGTTGTGCGAGTG